TAATTTATTAATTATTAAATTTATATATTTTATATACATAATTTAATAATTTATAAATTATGTATATGTATATATAAATATATATATATATATATATATGCAAAAATAAATTATCTAAATTAACTCATATCTAATTATAATTTAATTAATCATTATATTACTTAATAAAATTATCTACTTAAAAATAATATAATAATAAAAATAGATTAATATTAACAAATTAAAAGTATAAAAAGAAAAAAAAAAAAAAAAAAAAAAAAAAACATGTAAACTCTATTATTAGGAAAATTGTCTGCTATAATCCCTTACAAAAAATAAGCT